TACGTACTTACGTAAAAACGAATAAACCGCAGTTCCAAGAAATTCTATCTTCTACCAAGATATTTACTGAGGAAGCAGAAGCCCTTTTAAAAGAAGCAATTCAAGAACAGATGGAACGCTTTCCACTTCAGGAACAAGCATAAAGCAATTGATCCCTCCTTAAACTTAATAAATAGAAATTTCTTATTATAAAATATTTATATACCTTTCTTCCCATAGATATCGAAAAAAATATATGAAAAAAAATTGCGTCCAATAGGATTTGAACCCATACCAAAGGTTTAGAAGACCTCTGTCCTATCCATTAGACAATGGACGCTTTTCCGAATTTTTCGCCTTTTTTTACTTTGACCTTCCTATTTCTTGTTCCAGAAAAAGAATTGGATTGTACGTGAGATGCTAAAACTTTTTGAATTGCGTATTCAACTCAATTATGCATTAATTAATATAGAATAGAGCGGAGCGGGTAGCGGGAATCGAACCCGCATCGTTAGCTTGGAAGGCTAGGGGTCATAGTCGACGTTGATTTTTCATTTTTAACGTCTCTAATTCAAAACCGAACATGAAACTTTGGTTTCATTCGGCTCCTTTATGGAAAAGGGACAAATTCCCAGGTCCAAATCTAAGACGGGAACGAAATTACAAATTTCACCCATAACATCTATGTCAGCTTTTTGTATGAATGCATTCAATTCAAAACAACTTGCTTTCTAGATGATCCCTCTAGAAGGGAGGATTCTAACAATCTTTCTAGTTACTTCGTTCTCTATTTCTATTTGAGAGAGTCCTAAGGAAAAGTTTTTTGTTTCCACCGAGCTAAAATAAAACAAAAAGAAATATGTTGATTGAAGCCTCTAGTAAACTAAAGTCATCATTTAATAGCTATTTTGCTTCCCTCTAAAAAAAAAGGGAGGATTTAGTTACGATTCGAAAACTATTTTTCTATCTTCATCCATGGATCTCTTACTTATACTCATAAAAAAAAATTCATGTTTCGTAATTTAATAATCCAACGTTTCAATTTCGAATTTACTTTTGGATACAAATCACGAGAATTTTCAATTTTCCTCAAATTTCTCATTCAGAGGTAAAGGATTAATTCCTTTTAAGAAATAAAGTTTTTGATCGGAATAGTAATCAAACCGGTAGACCCCTTAACTATTAAGGGGTTTGTGGAACGAATCGCACTTTTACCACTAAACTATACCCGCTACAGTTCCCTTATTGTATTGAAATGGGACTTTTGTCGAACACTGAAATTGGCCGTAATCAAGAATCAAGATAGAATCATAGATAGACTAGTTCCAATCAATACTAACCATAAGAAGATCAAATTGAATCTCAAATGTTTTGCTTTTTCGATTTTTCCTTTATACAATCAACAATTCCATAAGCTTTAGCTTCTATTGCTGACATATAAAAATCTCTTTCCAGATCTTGGGATATAATCCAGAGGGGTTTGCCCGTTCTTTCGGAATAAACCCTTGCGATGGTTTCTCTGATACTCATAATTGATTTACATTCATTGTAAGAGTCTATGTGTCCCATTTTTTGTATCTTGTCTATCTTGTCTTCGTCGTCTTTGTCGTCGTCGTCCTCGTCCTCCACCTCCACCCAATAGCAAGCAGGTTGATGAATCATTATCCTAGCGTGAGGGAGTGCTATACGTTTTTTATATTCTCCTCCGACCAAGACATAAGATGCTATTGAAGCAGCTAGCCCTAGGCATATTGTATTTATATCGTATGGGATAAATCGCATAATATTATGTATGGCCATTCCGTGTATTATATCTCCTCCTGGAGAATTTATAAACAAATATAAATCCTGGGTAGAATTTTCCATACTGAGATATAGCATAAGACCCATAAGGTCATTCGAGATTTCTGCCTCGATTTCTTGGCACAAAAAAAGTATTCTGTTACGATTAAGCTTTTCTCTTACATCAATCCACGAGGTTTCTTCTTCTCCTGGAAGTATAATGGGAACCCTGGGTGCTATGGGTACTACAACTGTCATTTAATACCTATATAAAGAATTTTAGCATAACTTTGTAAGCATGATTTTTTTTATTCTATATCTGTTTTCAGTTTATATAGAATTTCTAATGGCATCTTGGTTCTATTCTATATCTAGAGAATCCAAATAGTCTTTTTTCTTATTGTTCTTTCTTTTGCTTCAAAAATAGGTATTTTTTATCATTGTCAAATCAGATAAATCCTTTTCTTTATTGTATAATCCATTGAAACAAAAAAGGGCCTGGCGAGGTACTGATTAGGCCAGGCCATGGGAATAGTGGGAATAATACAAAGGCCCTTTCGCGCGAAGAAGTCTTTCTTTTTTTTTTTATAATATTTTTATATTCGAAAATATTTGAATATTAGTTTTTGATTTTCCACGGGGAGGGAGAGATGGCTGAGTGGACGAAAGCGTCGGATTGCTAATCCGTTGTACGATTCATTCGTACCGAGGGTTCGAATCCCTCTCTTTCCGTTTCCGTTAATGACTTAATAGTTTATTTTTTTGAAATGAAAAATCAAGTAAAGAACCCCTTTTTTATTCTTCGCGTCCAGGATTACGTCCTGGATCATTAGATAGAAATCCGAAAATGAAGAGAGAAACAAAGAATATCACTACTGTATAAACAACGAGTTTGAGAGTAAGCATTACAAAATCTCCAAGATCTTTTTTTTTTATAAAAAAAAAGAGAATGGATTCTCCATTTTTATAGCGTTCCTAAATAGTACATCACTGCTGTGTAAACAATGAGTCTGAGAATAAGCATTTGACATCCCCCAAGATTATTTTTTTTGCTAGAGATCCTAAATAGTATATCACTACTATGTAAGCAATGAGTTTGAGAGTAAACATTTGACAACCTCCAAGGTTATTTTTTTAGAAAATAAAAATGGAGAATCCATTCTCTTTTTTTATACCACATATCCTATTTTGATACCGAAAACCAAAGTAGTTTTTATAAATCGAAAAGAATTTTTTTTTATTGTAATTCATTAAAGTAATAAAAAAATTATTATTATCTTATCTATTATTATCTTACTTATCAATAATTTTTTTATACCCCCTTGTTTGTGGAGAATCACAATAAGGTTTTTCATTCACGGAAAATTCAAATAAATAGTTAGAGTGGGAAAACGAGGCGATCCGAATCGCGGTTATCCAAGAATTCTCATGTTTGAATCAAGAGTTCATATTGTAAGACTTGTCTGATCTTATCAATTATTAGTATTCGAATCGTTTTTTCTCGAAAAAAATCATTATTCATTTTTCTAGGACAAGATGAAAGATTTCATCGAAAGCTTACAGCAGCTTGCCAAACAAAGGCTAAGAGAAAAAAGAGTACAGGTATGACTGGCATAAAATCTACGATTGGACTCAAAAAAGCGTAGGCTTCGGGTAATTTGACTAATAAAAAACTACTCGAATAAAGGGCAGAATTTAGACAGATCAAACTTAAGATATTAAGCATAACAGACATTTTGTTTTTAAGATAATTGTATTTTGATTGAGTTCTTCATAGAAGGAAAAAATGAAGAAAATAAAAAAAGAAAGATCAAAAATCCTTCTTTTTTTTTGAACTGGTTCACTCAACCAAAAAACCTTCCATTCTCTTTTGAGAATAGAAAAATTTCTATTTTCATACAATATCTTAATGGAATTATATGTAATGATCAATAAATTCAGTATAATTCTATATCTACATGCGTCAAAATACTTACATTAGAATCTAATGGATTCTTGAGATATTTTGGCTGGAATTGACGAACAATCAATAACAACATTAGTCTTTATTAGTGTCGAATAGAAATCAAAGTGGGGCGTGGCCAAGTGGTAAGGCATCGGGTTTTGGTCCCGCTATTCGGAGGTTCGAATCCTTCCGTCCCAGAGCAAGAGCATGTATAATTCTAGTAAATAATTAAGATTGTATTTTTCCGTTTAGAAAGTGTAATATTGGATAGAAATAGATTAGATGAATTTGAATTCCAAAAAAAAAGTTTTCATATATCCACCCCCTCATATTTATATAGAATAGAAGGAAGTTTGTTTTTTTTTTTATTAATTCCGGGAAAATAAATTGTATTTTTCCAATCTATTTTTTCAATTTTATTGTTTTTATTGGATGTAACACAAATTGGAATTTTTTTTTTCATTATTATAATTTTAATTGAAAAAAAAATGAAAAAAAAACTTTATATATATTCTTAATCTTATGTGCCGACTGTCCTAACTGAACCAATGACTATTCATTATTCCATAATTGAATCAACCGCATAGAGGTTCAAAATTCGAGGAATGTTATGGTAAAACTTCGTTTGAAACGATGTGGTAGAAAGCAACGTGCGACTTGAAGGACATGATCTGTTGTGGATTCTTATATCCATCATTCTCTAATCTAATTAAAGGATGCTCTTGACTCGACATCCTTTGTTCTCTTCCATTCGAACCCGCATTTTTTGTTGGGGTGTAATGGAAATAGTACAGGATGGAGCTCGAGTAGAAAGTATTGATTTATTTTATTTATTAAGGGGAAAGGGTCTAGGGTTAGTGTCAATCAATAAGTTGGAACAACTTCGTAAGTATATCTTTGACAGAGATATCGAAAGGACCCAAATCAAGCAAGTTTCAAACCCTAAAGGAAATTTTGTTGGAATTGATAAAACCTTTTCGATAAAAATTATATATATGGTGTGGGAATCCGCCGTTCATATGATTCTTTGATAGAAAGAAATAACAAAAAGGTATGTTGCTGCCATTTTTGAAAGGATTCAAAATCAACGAAGTAATGTCTAAACCCAATGATTCAAAACAAAGATAAAAGATTCCGGAACAAGGAAACATCCTTTTATTTTCGATTTTCGATTTGAATTGTCGCACCAATTAACAATTTATTGGATTTGAATCAGAATGCAGAATTCAAATCGATTCCAAATGAGACAAAAAAGGGTATTCGAGACTGCTCAATAAATGAAATGCCAACCAAAGGATTTTTTTTGGAGCTATTTGAAAGTTATTTAACTTGAGTTATGAGTATACAAATGATTTTCTTTTTTTAGGAAAGAAAAAGGACTAAATTCTTTATTTAATTCATTTGAAGATTTTATGGACTTTTTTGATTTGCCATTCTAATACAAAACTTCGAATCATTTTTCTCGAGCCGTACGAGGAGAAAACTTCCTATACGTTTCCAAGGGGGGTTGTTGTTGATCTAATCTATCCCAATGAGCCGTCTATCGAATCGTTGCAATTGATGTTCGGTCCCGAAGAGAGGGAAGAGATCTGCGGAAAGTGGGTTTTTATGATCCAATAAAGAATCTAATTTATTTAAATGTTCCTGCTATTCTATATTTTCTTGAAAAAGGCGCTCAACCTACGGAAACCGTTTATGATATTTTAAAGAGGGCAGAGCCTCATTGGTTTTTAAAGAAATTTGACTTAATTAAAAGAAGTTCAATTAATTAAATAAAAAAAAAGATAGAATGAGGCTTGGTATAACTTTTTTTTATTCTTCCTTTTCTATTCATCTATTTATGTGGATTTATTATGTAGTGCCAATCCAACACAAGTTTTTTTTATACTTAACTTAGATTTTTCTCCTTAGATTTCAATTTCATTATTTCTATCCTATTTCTATTTTTTATTAATTATTATAAAATAATGAAATTTTATTATATTATATATTTTCTATTCAAATTATATATAATAATTAATATTGCAATTCAATATTTTTATTTCAATTCAATTTGAATTTTATTTTGATCCCGATTGTATCTACATAACATATCTATTTTGGGGGTTGCTAACTCAACGGTAGAGTACTCGGCTTTTAAGTGCGGCTAGGATCTTTTACATATTTGGATGAAGCAAGGAATTCGTCTACATCATCGGTAGAGTTTATCAGACCACGACTGATCCTGAAAGGAAATGAATGGAAAAAAGAGCATGTCGTATCAATAGAGAATTCGGAGAATATTTCATTCGTACCAAATCGGTACCAAACAAACATTATTTGAATTGAACGAAATGAATTCGCAAGTTTGGTCGATTGAATAAATGGATCGAGCCCCATGGTTCAAATTCTAGGGAAAGAAAGAGCAACGAGCTTATCTTCGTAATTTGAATGATTACCCGATCTAATTAAACGTTAAAAAATAATTAGTGCCTGATACGGGAAAGGCTTCTCAAACGAGTGAATTTTTTCGTTTTTAGTGAATCCTAACTATTAGATTATCCATTTTATATATGGAGATGAATGTGTAGAAGAAACAGTATATTGATAAAGATACTTTTCCAAAATCAAAAGAGCGATTGGATTGAAAAAATAAAGGATTTCTAACCATCTTGCTTTGTTATCCTATAAAAAAACCAATTAGATGGAAAAAAATAGAGAATCCTTTGATGAATTTACCTGTCTCCGAGGTACTAAATTATTTCAAAATAGAATACCTTGTTTTGACTGTATCGCACTATGTATCATTTAATAATCCAAGAAACTCCCTGCTTTTTTTTAGTTTTCGGTCTAATTTGAAATGGAAGAATTCCAAAGATATATAGAACTAGATAGGTCTTGGCAACACAACTTTGTCTATCCACTTATCTTTCAGGAATATATTTATGGATTTGCATATGATCATGGTTTAAAGAAATCGATTTTGTTGGAAAATGCGGGCGACAAGAAATACAGTTTACTGATTGTAAAACGTTTAATTAACCGAATGTATCAACAGACTCATTGGATTCTTTTTGCTAATCATTCTAACCAAAATGACTTTTTTGGGCACAAGCACAAGAAGAATTTGTATTATCAAATAATATCAGAAGGATTTGCAGTCATTGTGGAAATTCCATTTTCCCTACTGTTAATATCTTCCCTAGAGGCAAAAGAAAAAAAAAAAATAGTCAAATCCCATAATTTGCGATCAATTCATTCAATATTTCCTTTTTTCGAGGACAAATTCTTACATTTAAATTATGTGTTAGAAATATTAATACCTTACCCCATCCATCTGGAAATCTTGGTTCAAACTCTTCGTTACTGGGTGAAAGATGCTTCTTCTTTGCATTTATTACGATTCTTTCTTTATGAGTATCGTAATTGGAATAGTCTTATTACTCCCCAAAAATCCATTTCTATTTTTTCAAAAAGGAATCAACGATTATTCTTGTTCCTATATAATTTCCATGTATGTGAATACGAATCCATTTTCGTTTTTCTCTGTAACCAATCCTCTCATTTACGATCAACATCTTTTGGAGCCCTTCTTGAACGAAATTTTTTTTATGGAAAACTAGAATATCTAGTAAAAGTAAAAACTTTTACTAAGGATTTTTGCGTTATCTTATGGCTTTTCAAAGACCCTTTCCTGCATTATGTTAGGTATCGAGGAAAGTCAATTCTGGCTTCAAAAGGGACATCTCTTCTGATGCATAAATGGAAATATTTTCTTTTCAATTTTTGGCAATGTCATTTTTCCCTGTGGTCTC